TATATATTTCTTAAAACATATACTTATAGACTCTTAAAACATATACTTATAGACTCTTAAAACATATACTTATAGACTCCCTATTAAGTATATATATACTCACTTAGGTATACTTAGTATAATATAACAATTATATATGAATTATAAGATATCTTTATAACAATATAAGGATAAGGTTCAAATATAAAACAATAAATATAACAATAAATAACAGGTACAAATATTAAATCGAGGTACCCATTCTATGATAACTCTCAACAGTCTCCCCTCCATTTTTGTGCCTTTAGTGGGCTTAGTATTTCCGGCAATTGCAATGGCTTCTTTATCTCTTTATGTTCAAAAAAACAAGATTTTTTAGATACAACAAGGACAAATCTTATATATATATATATTTTTTCAAGACTTACTTGGATCATAACACGGATATCTATTTAGTAAAATATGGTATAATATGCGGCTTCCTTCGGGCATAAGCTCTTATGTATGTGTAAACATGATAAATGAATTATAACTATTTTCAAATAGATCGGGATCGGGGAGAATTTCTGAAATGTAAAGTCAATATATCTATATGTATTAGGAAATCATATGAAAGGGATGTTATTATTTTAGTTTGGATCTAAGAAATTCGATGAATTATCCCTAAAGGTTCACATCATAATAGTGCTGGTTGATGAGAGTTACTTCGGAAACAAAAAAAAGTACAAAAAAATTATTTTTGTTATTCTCCCAATTCCAATAAAATGCAACTAGGTCTAGTTAGAGTATGAGTTGGCGATCAGAACGTATATGGGTAGAACTTATAGCGGGGTCTCGAAAAACAAGTAATTTCTGTTGGGCCTTTATTCTTTTTTGGGGTTCATTAGGGTTTTTATTGGTTGGAACGTCCAGTTATTTTGGTAGGAATTTTATATCTTTATTTCCTTCTCAGCAAATAATTTTTTTTCCACAAGGTATCGTGATGTCTTTCTATGGGATCGCAGGTCTTTTTATTAGCTCCTATTTGTGGTGCACAATTTCGTGGAATGTAGGTAGTGGTTATGATCGATTCGATATAAAAGAGGGCATAGTGTGTATTTTTCGTTGGGGATTTCCTGGAAAAAATCGTCGCATATTCCTCCGATTCCTTATGAAAGACATTCAGTCCATCAGAATAGAAATTAAAGAGGGTATTTATGCTCGTCGTGTCCTTTATATGGAAATAAAAGGACAAGGAGCCATTCCCTTGACTCGTACTGATGAGAATTTTACTCCACGAGAGATTGAGCAAAAAGCTGCTGAATTGGCCTATTTCTTGCGTGTACCAATTGAAGTATTTTGAAAAAAGGAACTGAAGAATGAATATTTTGCAAGAGATAAAAAACTCAAGAATCATCTTTTTTTCTATAGCATAACTTAACTGAAGTTTCTTCAGAACGCTTACTCGAGCCAAAGCAAACGTATATGAAACAATTCGAAAACTAAATTGTTTATGTCCACAATTTTTTTTTATGCGTATGTAAATCCACTTAACTCAATTCAGTAACAAATCTAAATGATAGATTCATCATATATCAAAACATTTCATCATAAAGTAAAGAATTGTTTTTCTAAATATTTGATATTTTGATAGAATGGGAGTTCTTTCGTCTCGAAATCCGACTACTATTAATTTGAAGAGGGCTCTTTCTTATTCTATATTCTTTCTAAATTCAAGGACTAACCGCTGTACTGAATCACAAAAAAATCCGGAAATACATCGATGACTTGTAATAGAACTTATGCTTGATAGAAATATTAGTATCATATAGAGTCGACGAATGAGGTGCGTTCATTAAAAATTTTAAAATTCACAGACGAAAAAATGGCAAAAAAGAAAGTATTTATTTCCCTTCTATATCTTGCATCTATAGTATTTTTGCCTTGGTGGATCTCTCTCTCATTTACTAAAAGCCTGGAATCTTGGTTTACTAATTGGTGGAATACTAGGCAATCCGAAATTTTTTTGAATGATATTCAAGAAAAGAGTATTCTAAAAGAATTCATAGACTTAGAGGAACTCTTACGTTTGGACGAAATGATAAAGGAATACCCGGAAACACATTTACAAAAGCCTCGCATCGAAATCTACAAAGAAACGATCCAATTGATCAAGATGCACAACGAGGATCGCATCCATACAATTTTACACTTCTCGACAAATATAATCTGTTTCGGTATTCTAAGTGGTTATTCTATTCTAGGTAATGAAGAACTTGTTATTCTTAACTCTTGGTTTCAAGAATTCCTATACAACTTAAGCGACACAATAAAAGCTTTTTCTATTCTTTTATTAACTGATTTATGTATAGGATTCCATTCGCCCCACGGTTGGGAATTAATGATTGGCTCTGTCTACAAAGATTTTGGATTTGCTCATAATGATCAAATTATATCCGGTCTTGTTTCTACTTTTCCAGTCATTTTAGATACAATTTTTAAATATTGGATCTTTCGTTATTTAAATCGTGTATCTCCTTCACTTGTAGTGATTTATCATTCAATGAATGACTGAAAAGTGATCGAACGATCCAATTATAATATTTGTTACTTTGTACATAAGCAAAACATTCAAAATTGTACTTACTACCCATCCAAGGGATTCCTCCAATATTCCAGTAAAATTATTTATATTTAATATTTAAGTTATTTAAGTAAATAGCAAAATTATAGATAGGGAACTATACTAGCGACCTACCTAATTTTATTGTAGAAATTTTCGGGATCAATGATTGGACCATGCAAACTAAAAATACCTTTTCTTGGATAAAGAAAGAGATTACTCGATCCATTTCCGTATCGCTCATGATATATATACTAACCCAGGCACCCCTTTCAAATGCATATCCCATTTTTGCACAGCAGGGTTATGAAAATCCACGAGAAGCGACTGGCCGTATTGTATGTGCCAATTGCCATTTAGCTAATAAACCCGTGGATATCGAGGTTCCACAAGCGGTACTTCCTGATACTGTATTTGAAGCAGTTGTTCGAATTCCTTATGATCTGCAACTGAAACAAGTTCTTGCTAATGGTAAAAAAGGAGCTTTGAATGTCGGGGCTGTTCTTATTTTACCCGAGGGGTTTGAATTAGCCCCTCCCGATCGTATTTCGCCCGAGATTAAAGAAAAGATAGGAAATCTGTCTTTTCAGAGCTATCGTCCCACTAAAAAAAATATTCTTGTGATAGGTCCGGTTCCTGGTCAGAAATATAGTGAAATCACCTTTCCTATTCTTTCCCCGGACCCCGCTACTAAGAAAGATGTGCACTTCTTAAAATATCCCATATATGTAGGCGGGAACAGAGGAAGGGGTCAGATTTATCCCGACGGGAGCAAGAGTAACAATAATGTTTATAATGCTACAGCAGCAGGTATAGTAAGCAAAATAATACGAAAAGAAAAAGGGGGGTACGAAATAACCATAGCGGATGCATCGGATGGACGTCAAGTGGTTGATATTATCCCTCCAGGACCGGAACTTCTTGTTTCAGAGGGCGAATCCATCAAACTTGATCAACCATTAACGAGTAATCCTAATGTGGGTGGATTTGGTCAGGGAGATGCAGAAATAGTACTTCAAGATCCATTACGTGTCCAAGGTCTTTTGCTCTTCTTGGCATCTGTTATTTTGGCACAAATCTTTTTGGTTCTTAAAAAGAAACAGTTTGAGAAGGTTCAATTGTCCGAAATGAATTTCTAGATCTGCGGATTTATCAACATCAAGCTCTAAAAATAAACAAATTTTTGTTGGGAATTATGTATGATCAAAAAAATTTTGCTTATTTATATTCTTTATTCTACCGGATTTCGGGAATTACTTAATACCGCATTCCTGGTCATAGTATATTGTGAAGGCGACTGTTTTACTTAACTCTTCTTTATTTATTTGTTTTTTCAATCCAAATTGAAACGGTATGATATAGAATGAATCAATAGTTTTATATTTGACTAGAATCAAAACAAAAGATAAATAAGCAGAGAATAGAAACCAAAGTATAAATGAGAGGAACAAAGGATTTTAGGGGAGATTGTTCGTCTCCTAGTCCTTGACACCAGAAACGGAATTTTACCCAACCCTTTCTTGTGTCGAATTAATAAAGATTCTCGATCCCGTTCGTAAAAAATGGATATTTGTAGTTTTCATTTTTTTTTTTTTTTATATAGGTTTATTTTATCATAACCCTTTTTTAGATTTCTTACGTAACATAGTTTTAGATTTCTTACGTAACATAGTGGTAGTGGACAAATAAATATAGGTCAATTTATTGAGCAATATAGAACTTCTTCAATTTCAACGAACTTATAAAAAAAAAATTTCACTTTTATTAGATTAAATATTTATTTTATTAGATTTAATATTTATTTTATTAGATTAAATATTTATTAGATTAAATGGAGTAAGGTTCTATTCTATTAGTATAGAAAGGGTTTGCATGATATCTGATTGATAGAAATATATTCTATTTCTATATAATTGTGAGTCATCCAAAAAGGGTAAATCGAGTGATTCCTTCTTTGTTTTAAGTATTGACAAATACTATTGAGTAACAGATGTTCTGAATCAATTAACGAAGTTCATTTTTTAAAAACATCATCAGAAAAGGTGGAGGTTTTTGAAACATCTCTCAAATCTAAAAAAAAAATATTATGATTATTAAGAACTCAACGGGACTTACCCCCTCTTTCCTTGTCTGATTCGAGGGGGATCCCGTTGAGTTCTTAGGCTTTCATGTCTACAACTCAGTTCATCCGATTATTACAGGGATGAACCTAATCCGGAATATGAACCATAAAAGAAAATACCGATTAAACCGATCACAAGAATACCGGCTACAGTACCTATTATCCAAAGAGGAATCCTTCCAGTAGTATCGGCCATTTGTCCTACTTTCCTCCACATTTTATCAAGTGGTCATGCTAGAGACATAAACAGCCATAGATAATTATGAGATGATATCTTTCCGAATGGGATAAGAGAAT